AATGAATTGCCTGATAAAAGGATTATCTTGATAGGATAAATCATGTAATTATAATTACATTCATTATATTTAATAGAATTAAACTATTTCTAAAAGTATCAAAAACTTTTGTGCATCATACACCAAAATATATTTATTTTTAAAAAAGATAAGCTAATTAAGCTACTGGGCTCATACCCCACTCATAAAGGTTTTAATCCTTTTCTTTTTAATTTTTAATAATTCATCAAAAATTATATTTTTTTTTATTTTAATAATAAGAACAATAATTACCATCTCAGCTAATTCTTGATTAGGAGCTTGAATAGGCTTAGAAATTAATTTATTATCTTTTATCCCCCTAATAAATGATAATAATTTAATATCTAATGAATCTTCATTAAAATATTTTCTAACTCAAGCACTAGCTTCTTCTATTTTACTATTTTCAACTATTTTATTTATATATAAAAATAATTTTATATATAATAATAATAATGAAAATAGAATTAATATAATAATTTTATCTTCTTTATTATTAAAAAGAGGAACTGCACCTTTTCACTTTTGATTTCCAAATGTTATAGAAGGAATAACCTGAACTAATGCATTAATTTTAATAACATGACAAAAAATTGGTCCTTTAATATTAATTTCATACTTAATTATTAAACCTATATTATTTTCATGTATCATTATTTCAGTTATTGTAGGATCATTAGGAGGACTAAATCAAACCTCATTACGAAAATTAATAACATTTTCATCTATTAATCATTTAGGTTGAATATTAATAAGAATATATTCTAATGAATCTTTATGAATTACTTATTTCTTATTTTATAGATTCATATCATTTAACATAATTTTTCTATTTAATATATTTAAATTATATCATATTAATCAACTATTTTCATTATTTCTAATAAATAAAACTTTTAAATTTTCATTATTTTTAAATTTATTATCATTAGGAGGACTACCTCCATTTATAGGGTTTATTCCTAAATGACTAACTATTCAATATTTAACTTCTAATAACCAATTATTTATATTAACAATTATAATTCTTATAACACTAATTACATTATTTTTTTATTTACGATTATGTTATACAGCTTTTATATTAAATCATTATGAAAATAATTGAAATTTTAATATCTACTGAAATAACTTTTCAATAAATATTTATTTAATATTTTCATTTATTTCAACCTTTGGTTTATTTATTATTAGATTTATTTATTATTTAATTTAAGATTTTAAGTTAAATAAACTAATAGCCTTCAAAGCTATAAATATAAGAATAATCTTTTAAGTCTTAATAATTCATTTATTATTCCTTTAGAATTGCAATCTAATATCATTATTGACTATAAAACCTATTTAATTTTTTTTTTGATTAAAAAGAATATATTCTTATAAATAGATTTACAATCTATTGCCTAAACTTCAGCCATTTAATCGCAACAATGATTATTTTCAACTAATCATAAAGATATTGGTACATTATATTTTGTATTTGGTACATGAGCAGGAATAGTTGGTACTTCATTAAGAGTATTAATTCGAGCCGAATTAGGTCATCCAGGTGCTTTAATTGGTGATGATCAAATTTATAATGTTATTGTAACAGCTCATGCTTTTGTAATAATTTTCTTTATAGTTATACCTATTATAATTGGAGGATTTGGAAATTGATTAGTTCCTTTAATATTAGGAGCTCCTGATATAGCTTTCCCTCGAATAAATAATATAAGTTTTTGACTATTACCTCCTTCATTAACTTTATTATTAGTAAGTAGTATAGTAGAAAATGGAGCTGGAACTGGATGAACAGTTTATCCTCCATTATCAAGAAATATTGCTCACGGAGGAGCTTCAGTAGATTTAGCAATTTTTTCTTTACATTTATCTGGAATGTCATCAATTTTAGGAGCTGTAAATTTTATTACAACTGTAATTAATATACGTTCCACTGGTATTACTTATGACCGAATACCTTTATTTGTATGATCAGTAGCTATTACAGCTCTTCTATTACTTCTTTCATTACCAGTATTAGCTGGTGCTATTACAATATTATTAACAGACCGAAATTTAAATACATCTTTCTTTGATCCAGCCGGAGGAGGAGACCCAATTTTATATCAACACTTATTCTGATTTTTTGGTCATCCAGAAGTTTATATTTTAATTCTTCCTGGATTTGGAATAATTTCCCATATTATTAGTCAAGAATGTGGAAAAAAGGAAACTTTCGGATCATTAGGAATAATTTATGCAATATTAGCAATTGGTTTATTAGGATTCATTGTATGAGCTCACCATATATTTACAGTTGGAATAGATGTTGATACTCGAGCATACTTCACATCAGCTACAATAATTATTGCCATTCCAACTGGAATTAAAATTTTCAGTTGATTAGCTACATTACATGGAACACAACTAGTCTATTCTCCTGCAATTATTTGAGCATTAGGATTTGTATTCTTATTTACAGTTGGAGGATTAACTGGAGTAGTTTTAGCCAATTCATCAATTGATATTATTTTACATGATACATATTATGTAGTAGCTCATTTCCATTATGTATTATCAATAGGAGCTGTATTTGCAATTATAGCTGGATTTGTTCATTGATATCCTTTATTTACAGGATTAACATTAAATAATAAATGATTAAAAACTCAATTCCTAATTATATTTATTGGAGTAAATTTAACATTTTTCCCTCAACACTTTTTAGGATTAGCTGGAATACCTCGACGATATTCTGATTATCCAGATGCATATACAACATGAAATATTGTATCTACAATTGGTTCAACAATTTCATTAATTGCAATTATTTTTTTTATAATTATTATTTGAAAAAGAATAATTAAACAACGACAAGTCATCTATCCAATACAATTAAATTCATCTATTGAATGATATCAAAATATTCCACCAGCAGAACATAGTTATTCAGAATTACCATTACTATCAAATTTCTAATATGGCAGATTAGTGCAATGGATTTAAGCTCCATATATAAAGTATTTTACTTTTATTAGAAAAATGTCAACATGAGCAAATTTAGGATTACAAGATAGAGCTTCTCCATTAATAGAACAATTAACTTTCTTTCATGATCATACATTATTAATTTTAATTATAATTACTGTAATAGTAGGATATATAATAATTATACTATTTTTTAATAATTACAGAAATCGATACTTACTTCATGGACAAACAATTGAAATAATTTGAACAATTTTACCAGCAATTATTTTATTATTTATTGCTTTTCCATCCTTACGATTATTATACCTGCTTGATGAAATTAACGAACCTTCAATTACTTTAAAATCAATTGGTCACCAATGATATTGAAGCTATGAATATTCAGATTTTTTAAATATTGAATTTGATTCATATATAATTCCAACTAACGAATTAAAATCAAATGAATTTCGATTATTAGATGTTGATAATCGAATTGTTTTACCAATAAATTCTCAAATTCGAATTCTAGTCACCTCAGCAGATGTAATTCATTCATGAACTATTCCATCTTTAGGTGTAAAAATTGATGGTACACCAGGACGATTAAATCAAACTAATTTTTTAATTAATCAACCTGGTTTATTCTTTGGTCAATGTTCAGAAATTTGTGGTGCTAATCACAGTTTTATACCTATTGTAATTGAAAGTATTCCAATAAATTTCTTTATTAAATGAATTTCTAACATAAATTAATCATTAAATGACTGAAAGCAAGTACTGGTCTCTTAAACCATGTTATAGTAATCTAGCAATTACTTTTAATGGAAAAAAAAAAAAAAAAAAATTAGTTAAATTATATAACATTAGTATGTCAAACTAAAATTATTAAATTATTAATATTTTTTAATTCCACAAATAGCTCCTATTAGTTGATTAAGTTTATTTTTATTATTTTCAATAATTTTTATTTTATTTAATATAATAAATTATTTTATTTATTTACCTTCAATACCAAAATCTAAAACATCAAGTAAAATTATTACAAAGTCCATAAATTGAAAATGATAACTAATTTATTTTCTGTTTTTGACCCTTCTTCTAGTATTTTTAATTTTTCATTAAACTGATTAAGAACTTTTATTGGTTTATTAATAATTCCATCTATATATTGATTTATACCATCACGATATCACATTATTTGAAATAATATTTTATTAACACTTCACAAAGAATTTAAAACATTACTAGGAAATCCTAACCAAAAAGGAACAACATTAATTTTTATTTCATTATTTAGAATAATTTTATTCAATAATTTTATAGGATTATTCCCTTATATTTTTACAAGAACAAGTCATTTAGTTTTAACCCTAGCATTAGCTTTACCACTATGATTAGCTTTTATAATTTATGGATGATTAAATCATACACAACACATATTTGCTCATTTAGTTCCTCAAGGAACTCCCCCAGTTTTAATACCATTTATAGTATGCATTGAAACAATTAGTAATATTATTCGACCTGGAACATTGGCAGTTCGATTAACAGCTAATATAATTGCTGGTCACTTACTTTTAACATTATTAGGAAATACAGGACCGTCATTATCATATGCAATTGTAGTAATTTTACTAATTACACAAATTTTATTATTAGTTTTAGAATCAGCTGTTGCTATAATTCAATCATATGTATTTGCTGTATTAAGAACATTATATTCTAGAGAAGTAATCTAAATAATGTCAACACATTCAAATCACCCTTTTCATTTAGTAGATTACAGTCCATGACCATTAACAAGAGCAATTGGAGTTATAACAATAGTTTCAGGTTTAGTTAAATGATTCCATCAATATGATATTTCATTATTAATATTAGGAACAACAATTACAATTTTAACTGTTTATCAATGATGACGAGATGTTTCTCGAGAAGGAACATATCAAGGATTACATACACTTATAGTAACTACAGGCCTACGATGAGGAATAATTTTATTTATTGTATCAGAAATTTTATTCTTTTCATCATTTTTTTGAGCCTTTTTTCATAGTAGTTTATCTCCAGCTATTGAACTAGGAGCAGTATGACCTCCTATAGGAATTGAACCATTTAATCCCTTCCAAATTCCTCTATTAAATACAACTATTTTATTAGCATCAGGAATTACTGTAACTTGAGCTCATCACAGTTTAATGGAAGGAAATTTTTCACAAACTACACAAGGCTTATTCTTTACAGTATTACTAGGAATTTATTTTTCTATTTTACAAGCATATGAATATATTGAAGCACCTTTTACAATTGCTGACGCAGTTTATGGATCTACATTTTACATAGCAACAGGATTTCATGGAGTTCATGTTTTAATTGGTACTACATTTTTACTAGTATGTTTAATTCGACATTTAAATAATCATTTTTCAAAAAATCACCATTTTGGATTTGAAGCAGCCGCATGATACTGACATTTTGTAGATATTGTTTGATTATTCCTTTATGTATCAATTTATTGATGAGGAGGATAATTTATTTATATAGTATAAAAGTATATATGACTTCCAATCATAAGGTTTATTAATAACAATAATATAAATAATTTTTTCTATCACTTTAATAGCTTCAATTATTATAACATTATCAATTGTAGTAATAATACTTGCTACTATTTTATCTAAAAAAAGATACGCCGATCGAGAAAAAAGATCTCCATTTGAATGTGGATTTGATCCTATATCTTCTTCTCGAATACCTTTTTCTTTAAAATTTTTTTTAATTACAATTATTTTTTTAATTTTTGATGTAGAAATTGCATTAATTTTACCTATAATTTTAATTTTAAACTATTCAAATTTATTAATATGAACAATTACTTCTGTCATCTTTATTTTAATTTTACTTTTAGGTTTATATCATGAATGAAATCAAGGAATATTAAATTGATCAAACTAAGATTAGGGTTATAGTTAATGTATAACATTTGATTTGCATTCAAAAATAATTGAAATTTTCAATTTACCTTGAATATGAAGCGATATATTGCAATTAGTTTCGACCTAATCTTAGGTAAATTTACCCTTATTCTTATATTAATTGAAACCAAAATAGAGGTATATCACTGTTAATGATAAAAATGAATAACTAAATTCCAATTAAAGAAATATGATGATCAAATAAAAGCTGCTAACTTTTTATTTTAATGGTTAAATTCCATTTATATTTCTATTTATATAGTTTAAATAATAAAACCTTACATTTTCATTGTAAAAATAAAATATAAAATTTTTTATAAATAAAATACTAAAAATAATTATTTAAATTTTAATATTTAAAGATTAACTAATCTCCCTAACATCTTCAATGTTATACTCTAAAATATAAGCTATTTAAATATAAAATTAAAAATAATGATAAAATCACAATTCATAATACAAAAATTAATAAATAAATTTTTAAATTATTATTTTGAATGATATAATTAAATTGAGAATAATTAACTAATTGTTTATATAAATTTTGACTACCCATAAATTCTGACCATCCTTGATCAAAATTTTTAACTACATTTATTCCTAATTTCAATGAATAATTAATAATTCCATATGTAGAAATATAAGGCATAAACCATATTGAACCAATAAATATTCTTAAATAATAATTATTTAAAGATTTATTAATAAAAAATAATGAAATTTTAGATATTAAATAACCAACTAATCCTCCTAAAATACATACAAATAAAGTTATAAATTTTAAATAATAAGGTAAACAAATTGTATAAGGAGTTAAAAAAATTAATCAACTTAATATTCTTCCTCCAATAATTCTTATAATTATTAAACCAAATATTCCCTTTAATATAATTCAACCTTCATCATTTAAAACATTTAATGCTCTACAATTTAAATCTCCAGTTATTGAATAATATACTAAACGTAAAGAATAACAAACAGTTAAACCAGTAGAAAAAAAAAATAAAAAATAAATAAATAAATTTACTATTCTTAAAGAAACAACTTCTAAAATTAAATCCTTAGAATAAAAACCAGCTAAAAATGGTATGCCACATAAAGCTAAATTTGCTACATTAAAACAAGAAGATGTTAAAGGCATATAAATTCTTAATCCTCCCATTAAACGTAAATCCTGAGAATTATTTATATTATGAATAATAGCTCCAGCACATATAAAAAGTAATGCCTTAAATAAAGCATGAGTTAATAAATGAAAAAAAGCTAATTTTTCATAACCTATAGATAAAATTATTATTATTAAACCTAATTGTCTTAAAGTTGATAAAGCAATAATTTTTTTTAAATCAAATTCAAAATTAGCTCCTAAACCAGACATAAATATTGTTAACCCAGCTAATAATAATAATAGCTGTGATATAAAAGTATTAATTAATAATAAATTAAATCGAATTAATAAATAAATACCTGCAGTTACTAAAGTAGAAGAATGAACTAATGCAGAAACTGGAGTAGGAGCAGCCATAGCAGCAGGTAATCAAGAACTAAAAGGAATTTGTGCACTTTTAGTTATAGCAGCTAATATTACTAAACTTCCTACAATAAGTATTTCCTTATCATTTTTTATAAATTCTAAATAATAAATATAATTTCATCTTCCATAATTTAATATTCAAGCAATTGCTATTAATAATGCTACATCTCCAATTCGATTTAATAATGCTGTTAATATTCCAGCATTAAAAGACTTTACATTTTGAAAATAAATTACTAAACAATAAGAAACTAATCCTAATCCATCCCATCCTAATAAAATTCTAACTAAATTAGGACTAATAATTAATATTATTATTGAAAAAACAAATAACAAAACTAATATAATAAATCGATTAATATTAATATCAGAACTTATATATTCTTTTCTATAAAAAATAACTAAAGAAGAAATAAATAAAACAAAAGATATAAATATTAAACTCATTCAATCAAATAAAAAAGTTATAACAATTCTAATAGAATTTATAGATACAATTTCTCATTCAAAAAAAAAAATTAATTCATTTATAATAAAATAAAAAGAAAATATTAATAAAGTAATTCTTGTACAAAAAAGAAAAAAAAAATTAATAATACAAATTGATAAATATTTCACAATTTAAAATGAATAAATTCATATCATCGACACCACAAATCAATATTTTAATTAAACTATTTAAATTACAATCATAATAAACTTATTTCAGATTTTAATACTAATAAATTTAAAGGAAATCAATGTAAAAATAATAATAAATATTCACGATTTAATCCTCCTCTAAATGAATAAACACCAGAATATAATTTTCCATGTTGTCTATATGCATATAAATATAAAGTATAAGCAGCTCTAAAAAAAGATAAAAAAATTAATGCAAATATAGAAATTCATGATCAACTTACAATTCTATTTAATAAAGAAATTTCTCCTAATAAATTTAATGTAGGAGGAGCAGCTATATTAGCTGAACATAATAAAAATCATCATAATGTTATAGAAGGTATAAAATTCAATAAACCCTTATTAATTAATAAACTTCGTCTTCCTAAACGTTCATAACTAATATTAGCTAAACAAAATAATCCTGAAGAACATAATCCATGAGCAATTATTAAAGTATAAGCACCAGAAATTCCTCAATAAGTTATTGTTATTAAACCTCTTAATACAATTCCTATATGAGCAACTGATGAATAAGCAATTAAAGCCTTTAAATCTGTTTGACGTAAACAAATTAAACTAACTAATACTCCTCCTACCAATCTAATTCTAATGAATCAAAAATTATATTTTAATCCCATAAATTGTAAAAAACTAAAAACACGTAATAATCCGTAACCTCCTAATTTTAACATAATCCCAGCTAAAATTATTGATCCAGAAACTGGTGCTTCAACATGAGCCTTTGGTAATCATAAATGAACTAAAAATATAGGTATTTTAACTAAAAATGGAAAAATTAAAAATAAATATATAAATAAATAATGAAAATCAAAATTATTAATTAAATAAAAATTTATAGTATTCAATATATTATATAAATAAAAAACAATAATTAATATAGGTAAAGAAACTAACAAAGTATAAAATAATAAATATATACCAGCCTGTAATCGTTCAGGTTGATACCCTCATCCTAAAATTAAAAATAAAGTAGGAATTAAACTACTTTCAAAAAATAAATAAAATAAAAATAAATTTATACTTATAAATGTTAGAACTAATAATAACAACAATAATATAACATTTAATAAAAATAAATTTTTGTAATTATCATATTTATTAATTAAATCTCTAGCCATTAACATTAAAACACAAATTCAAAAACTTAATAAAACTATTCCATAAGATAATAAATCTATACCTAAAAAATAAGAAATTCCTACTCAATAATTTCTACAAAAATTTATTAAAATTAAAATAAATATAATAATAAATAAAAAATTTTGAACCATTCAAAATATATTTTTTATAAAACAAAAAGAAAATATAAAAATTAATATAAATAAAATTTTTAACATTGTAAAACATTAAATGACTGAAAATAATCATTCCCATATGTACGAATTATTGATACTAAAATTGATAAACCTAAAACACCTTCACATACTCTAAAAGTTAAATATACTATACTAAAATAATTTTCATAATTTATTATATTTAAATAAATAAATAATATATAAAATAATGATAATACAATATATTCTAAACTTAAAAGTATTAATAATAAATGCTTACGATTAGAAATAAATCTAAAAACCCCTATAATTATCAAAAAAAAAGGCAAACCTCAATTAATAAATATTATCATTAGTTTTAATAGTTTAATAAAAACATTGGTCTTGTAAATCAAAAATAAGAATAAATTCTTTTTAAACTTCAAGAAAAAAGAAAAATCTTTATCATTAATCTCCAAAATTAATATTTTAATTAAACTACTTCTTGACATTATACAACTTTCATTATATAGATTAACCTTAATTTTTAGATTTATTTTTTTACAAATAAATCACCCCCTAAGTATAGGACTAATATTATTAATTCAAACAATAATAGTATGCTGTATTACAGGATTAATAACTAAAAGATTCTGATTTTCTTATATTTTATTTTTAATTATGATTGGAGGAATATTAGTTTTATTTATTTATATAACATCATTAGCTTCAAATGAAATATTTTCTTTATCTATAAAAATAACTATTATTTCAATTATTACATTAATTATTATAATATTTATAATTTTTTTTATAGATAAAATACTAATAACATTTAATTCTATAAATAATGAAATAAACCCAATTTCAAATTTAAATTCTTATATTTCAGAAAATTCTTTAAATTTAATTAAATTATATAATTATCCAACAAATATAATTACAATTTTATTAATTAACTATTTATTAATTACAATAATTGCATCCATTAAAATTACAAAATTATTTTATGGTCCAATTCGATCTATAAACTAATGAACAAACCTATACGAACAACTCATCCTATTTTTAAAATTATAAATAATGCCTTAGTTGATCTACCATCTCCTTCAAATATTTCTATTTGATGAAATTTTGGATCTTTACTAGGATTATGTTTAATTATTCAAATTTTAACAGGATTATTTTTAGCAATACATTATACTGCTGATATTAATATAGCTTTTAACAGAGTAGATCATATTTGTCGAAATGTAAATTATGGTTGATTATTACGAACATTACATGCTAATGGTGCATCATTCTTCTTTATTTGTATTTATCTACATATTGGACGAGGTATATATTATGGATCATATTTATTTACACCTACATGATTAAGTGGAGTAATTATTTTATTTTTAGTTATAGCAACTGCCTTTATAGGATATGTTCTTCCATGAGGACAAATATCTTTTTGAGGAGCTACTGTAATTACTAATTTATTATCTGCTATCCCATATTTAGGAACAGACTTAGTCCAATGAATTTGAGGAGGATTTTCAGTTGATAACCCAACTTTATCACGATTCTTTACATTCCACTTTATTTTACCATTTATTGTATTAGCTATAGTAATAATTCATTTATTATTCTTACATCAAACAGGATCAAATAACCCAATTGGATTAAATTCAAATCTAGATAAAATTCCATTTCATCCTTACTTTAGATATAAGGATATTGTAGGTTTTATTGTAATATTAATATTATTAACAATATTAACATTATGAAATCCATATTTATTAGGAGACCCTGATAATTTTATTCCTGCTAATCCATTAGTTACACCAGCCCATATTCAACCTGAATGATATTTTTTATTTGCATATGCTATTTTACGATCAATTCCTAATAAATTAGGAGGAGTTATTGCATTAGTAATATCTATTGCTATTCTAATAATTATACCATTTTATAATCTAATAAAATTCCGAGGAATTGAATTTTATCCTATTAATCAAATCTTATTTTGATATATAGTAACTATTGTTATTCTATTAACATGAATTGGAGCACGACCAGTAGAAAATCCATTTGTTATTATTGGACAAATTTTAACAGTATTATATTTCTTATATTATCTTATTAACCCTTTAATTTCAAAATGATGAGATAATTTATTAAATTAAATTTAGTTAATGAGCTTGAACAAGCATATGTTTTGAAAACATAATATAGAAACTAAAATTTTCTATTAACTTTTTACTAAATTTTATTATATAAACTATATAAATAAATAAATTTTTAACCCTACATAAAACAATAAATAATTTAAAGAAAAAGGTAAAAATCTCTTTCAAGCTAAATATATTAATTTATCATAACGAAACCGTGGTAAAGTACCCCGAACTCAAATAAATATAAAAGAAATAAATATTAATTTAAAATAAAAAAAAAAATTAAATACATCACCACCTAAAAAAATTAATGAAAACAACATTCTTATAAATAAAATTCTAGCATATTCAGATAAAAAAATTAATGCAAATCCACCTCTTCTATATTCAACATTAAATCCAGAAACTAATTCTGATTCCCCTTCAGCAAAATCAAAAGGAGTACGATTAGTTTCAGCTAAAGAAATTGTTAATCAAATAAAAACTAAAGGATATAATATAAAAAAAAATCATAAATATTTCTGATAATAATAAAAATTTAATATATTATAATTATTAATTAAAAAAATAAAAGATAATAAAATTAAAGCTAAACTAACTTCATAAGAAATAGTTTGAGCAACTGATCGTAATCTTCCTAATAAAGCATAATTAGAATTTGAAGATCAACCAGCAATTATAACAGTATAAACTCCTAAGCTTGTACAACATATAAAAAATAATAATCCTAAATTAAAAGAAAATAATTTAATAAAAAAAGGTATACACATTCATAATAATAAAGACAAAAATAATGAAAATACAGGAGAAAAATAATATGAAATATAATTAGATAATAATGGATAAGTTTGTTCCTTTGTAAATAATTTAATTGCATCACAAAAAGGTTGAGGAATACCTATTAATCCAACTTTATTTGGTCCTTTACGAATTTGAATATATCCTAAAACCTTCCGTTCTAACAATGTTAAAAAAGCAACACTTACTAATACACAAATAATTAATATTAAACTTATAATTAAAAATAAAATAATTTCTACATAAAACAAGTACTATTTGTAATATAAATTACATCCATAAATTCTAAATTTATTACATTAATCTGCCAAAATAGCTTTTTAAAAAATTAATTATATTCTTATTTATAAAATATTATTATTTATATATTCAATCCTTTCGTACTAAAATATATTAATTTATTAAAGATAGAAACCAACCTGGCTTACGCCGGTTTGAACTCAGATCATGTAAGATTCTAAAAGTCGAACAGACTTTAAATTTAAACGGCTACACCTAAAACTATTTCTTAATCCAACATCGAGGTCGCAATCTTTTTTATCGATATGAACTCTCCAAAAAAATTACGCTGTTATCCCTAGAGTAACTTAAATTTTTAATCATTAAAAATGGATCATTTATTCATAAATCAATGATTTAAATTTTAAAAGTTTTTTAAATTTTAATATCACCCCAATAAAATATATTAATAATATTATAATTTAAAAAATCTACAAAATTAAAATATTATATATATAAAGATTCATAGGGTCTTCTCGTCTTTTAAATATATTTTAGCTTTTTAACTAAAAAATAAAATTCTATTATAAATTCAAATGAAACAGTTAATATTTCGTCCAACCATTCATTCCAGCCTTCAATTAAAAGACTAATGATTATGCTACCTTTGCACAGTTAATATACTGCGGCCATTTAAAAAAATTCAGTGGGCAGGTCAGACTTTAAATTAAATACTAAAAGACATGTTTTTGTTAAACAGGCGAACATTATTTTTGCCGAATTCTTTACATAAACTTTTCATTTTTAATTATAATTATACAATTTTAATATACTAATTATATCATTATTAATTTATTTTTAACATTAAAATAAATATTTTAATAAAAAATTAAAATAAAATAAATAATTTATATAAAAAATTAATTTATAACAAACTTAATAAAAATTGATACTTTTAAACATATAAAATTTTAAATATTATTTATTATTTATAAAAATTTATTTTATAGCTTATCCCATAAAATATTAATCTACAAAAATTACTTCATTAAAATAAATAAATTAGTAAATTTTGTATATTAAATTAAATTTATTTCTTAAAAAACTAGATACCTTTAAAAACGAATAACATTTCATTTCTAATAAATTATTAAATATAATTTTATCACATTAACATTCATAATTTATTAAATCTTTTAAAATCGAGAAAAATATATAAATATTTTTTATTTAATATACTCTGATACACAAGATACAATAAATTAAATTTTCTTTTATAATAAAAATTTTTCATTATATTTCAATTTTATTTCACAATACTAATAAACTATTATTAAAATTATTTTTTCTTTATAAAATACTAAAACTTTTAAATTTTATAATTATTTTTAATAAATAAAACTTTTTTAAAAAAAAATTAATAAATAAAAATTAATCAATTTATATTGATTTGCACAAAAATCTTTTCAATGTAAATGAAATACTTTACTAAATAAGCTTTAAATTGATTCTAGATACACTTTCCAGTACATCTACTATGTTACGACTTATCTTATTTTAATAACAAGAGCGACGGGCGATATGTACATATTTTAGAGCTAAAATCAAATTATTAATCTTTATAATTTTACTATCAAATCCAATTTCATTAAATTTTTCATATTTAAATCCACATAAATAAATTTTATTGTAACTCATTTATACTTAAAAATAAACTACACCTTGATTTGATATTAATTTTTATATAAATTATAGAAAATTATTATTCTTATAAAATATTCTAATAACAACGATATATAAATTGAATTACAATTTTAAGTAAGGTACATCGCGGATTATCGATTACAAAACAAGTTCCTCTGAATAGACTAAAATACCGCCAAATTTTTTAAGTTTCAAGAATATATCTAATACTACTCAAATAAATTTTTAATATATTTTAAATAATAGGGTATCTAATCCTAGTTTTTATTTAAAATTTCATAGCTTCAATTATTTTTATATTAAAAATTATAATAATTTAAAATTTCACTTAATAAATTAATTATTATTTTCTTATTAAAAAAAATTTAACTTCTATTAATAAAATTTACTTATATTATTTGTATAACCGCAACTGCTGGCACAAATTTTGTCAATATTAATTAATATTTCTATTTTTAAATTTCTTTAATTAATAATATTAATTATTGCAAATAAATAAAATATATTTATTTTTTAAATAAATATAAAATCACACAAAAATTTACATATAATATAAATTAAAAATAAATTTTTAAGCTAAAATAAAACTTTTAAAAATTAATAAATATATTAATAAATTTTTATAAATTATTTATATATTTTAAATAAAATAACTTAAATTAATAAAATAAATTATTATAAATTTTTAAAAATTTTATTTTTATAAATAATAAATTTGAGTAACTAAGAATAAAATAAACTCAAAAAAAATTAATTTAAATAATTTTTATATTATAATATAAATCCCCTAATTTATTAATTACAATATAAAAAATTTATTTAAATTTCAATATATTTTAATAATAATAATAATATTATATATATATATATATATATTACATTATAAATTTAATTAATTAATAAATATAATAATAATTTCAGCAATATTAATTAATCCCCTAATTTTTAATATTTATAAGTTAATAAATATTATATATAAATTAAATAATTATTATTAATATTATTATTTAATAACTTAATTTAGTTTTAATTATTAAATTATTGCTAAAATTATTATTATATTTATTAATTAATTAATTTTTTTTTTTTTTTTTTTTTTTATATATATATATATAGATTATCTATTGATACCACAATTTAATATTAGTTATAAATTACTTAATATTTCTCAAAAAACCTCCAATTTTTATAAATAATAGATAAGTCTATAGATATCAACATCCATATATTAATAGATGAATAATTTATATATTTTTATATATTAATATTAAATATTTATATATATATATATATTTATATACTTTTAGTAAAATGAAATAAAAATTAAAAATTAATGTTTATAAGAAATTTATTAACAGTTATAAATTTATATGAAAATTTTAAATTAAATTTAAAAAATATATTATTCAATATATCATTTTTAAATTTAATTTAAAATTTTTATAAATATATTAATTATTTATAAATTTATATATATAAAAATTTAATATATACATTAATTTTTATAAGTTATAAAATTTCACAAAATTTATACTAATTTTAATTATTTAATTCAATAATAATCTATACAAAAAAAAAAAATTAATTTAAATTATAAAATTATAAAT